TTTATGAAAATTGAATAATGATCTAAAGATATCCATTAAACACAGTCTAAAAAAATGGATCAATCGTTGAATTCGTTTCAATTGAGAGATTAAATCCGGTATAAATATTAGAAAGGGCGTAAACCCCATCTTCGCAAACATGAATAGATATATCTTTATTTTACAATTTTTCACAAAAAAGATTTATGCGGAAGGATTTGTCTTTGATGAAAAGTTTTCTATTTTTAGAGTTCAATTTTTTAATAATTTTAATTCAATGTAGATACCTATCCAAAATAATATGAATGACTCACTATTAACTCGGTTTTTTGGCCATAATCATTATGTAGGAGAGGTGGCCGAGTGGTTCAAGGCGTAGCATTGGAACTGCTATGTAGACTTTTGTTTACCGAGGGTTCGAATCCCTCTCTTTCCGTACTCTTCACCTAATTCACCAATGTTACTGACTGCAATGCATCAAATAAGAATGTATACTCCAACAGTTAGACCTTTCTTTGATATCGATTATGTATTTCTAATCCAAATCTTCTGTGGTACGAAAAATACTGGGCAAAATGGACAAGGAATGAAAATCCCCTACCGATCTATGATACATGAATGAGATCAAAATCCCCAGATCAAACCCCTTACCTTACTTACCCCGGGTCCCTTTACTTAAGCCAAAATGGAGAGGTCAAAATTGTCCGAACCCTTGTTATTTTAGTTGGGGTTAAGTCTGACGAGAGTAATATTCTACAACTAGCAATTCATTTATTTTCAAACCGACCCATTTACTATCTATTATTTGATTGACGAATCCTTCATATTGGAATGGGTGAAGAGTCAAATGGTTTGGCAACTCCTCGCGGGGGGATGAATCAAGATAATTTTGAATCAGAGCCCGAGATTTTTGCTCATCCCTCACTGTAATAATATCTCGGGGTTTACAGCGATAACTTGGTATATCTACTATACGACCATTGACTAAAATATGTCTATGGTTAACTAATTGGCGGGCTTGAGGAATAGTCGAAGCCATACCCAATCGAAAAAGGATGTTATCCAAACGCATTTCAAGTAATTGTAGTAAAACCTGACCTGTTGATCCTTTGGCTTTTCCGGCGATACGAACGTATTTAAGTAATTGTTGTTCTGTAAGACCATAATGAAAGCGCAATTTTTGTTTTTCTTCTAAACGAATACGATATTGAGATTTTTTTCCGGGGCGCGATTGGTTTCTAAGATCGCTTCCGGCTCTAGGCTTTTTACTAGTTAGTCCCGGTAAAGCCCCCAGACGACGGATTTTTTTGAAACGAGGCCCTCTGTAACGTGACATAAAGACTCCTTATTTTTTATGAAATTTCATAAAACAAAATTAAAACTAAACTAAAATATGATAAATTAATCGAAATTTACTGAAGTATTGTATTACAAAGAATAATTAGAGGAATTGTATCAATATCCGGACCTTATTGTATATAAATAATTGTATTATATAAATAAAAAGAATTTCAAATAATAATAAAAAAAATTCAGGGTTCTTTTCTTGATTGATTTGTTCTACAGAGACCGAACTCCTCCAATCCCATTTTTATTCATAATTGGAAGTTCCTACGAGATGATAGGGTGACCCTTGGGAAAAGGGAAAGAAGTTTTTCGCTTTGATTTCACATTATCAATTATGTAAAAAATAAAAAATCAAACAAACGGAGAAAAGCCGGCTATCGGAATCGAACCGATGACCATCGCATTACAAATGCGATGCTCTAACCTCTGAGCTAAGCGGGCTCACATAACATAAATTGTACACGTATACTAATTTAGTAAACTACTGAGATATTAACTGTTCATTCTTAGCTATTTCATAAGAAATATGATATATAGAAAAATAGAAATTCATAAGAAATATGATATATAGAAAAATAGAAATATCAAAAATAAGGAAGAATAGAAAATAGAATTTTATAATTTCCAAACATATTGGATATTTGAATATTATAGAACATACCTATTAATATAGCGATATTATTTTATATCGCGATATAAAATTTTGATCTATTTCTCAAATATATGTTTATCAATAATAAATATCTTAATTAGGTTAATTAGATGGTAAGATTTTTTTTACTATTCTATGTTTACTATTTTTTATTACATAATTTTATTATATTTCATATATATTATTTTATTATATTTCATATATATTATATATATAGAAATATATATATTTTATATATAGAAATATATATATTTCATTTTAATTTAATTTGAAAATATATTTTAATATTTCATTTTAAATAAAATCGAGTAAAGTAATGTAATTAAGTTTAGAATCTTATTCTATTTCTATATTTCTTGTATATTACAATCTTATAATATTATTATTTATTATATATAATATATAATTATATATAATATATAATTCGAAATAATTTCATATTTAATTAATAAATAATTTTATTTTGAATTCTCTTCTAATTCTAAATTAACGGAATGGTTAGTTATAGCCATTTTATTAGTTTTAGTTATGGCTATTAATTGAATTTAAAATTAATAATACTCAAATCTTCCTTTTCGTTTTTTTGTTATGTTATAATGTTTTTTTTTGTTATGTTATAATGTTATAGAAGGCCTGCCCTAAGAATAACATGAAAGATAAAAGCGCAATCCAGATCATAATGAAACACTCCTCTGGTTTCATTCGGAAAGGTGAAAGCTAAGACGAAAAAAAAAAAAAAAGAATCGACCGTTCAAGTATTTAAAATTGCACGCTAAAAACGGTAGAAATAGGGGCATATATAAGTATAATAAATATATATTATACTATAATATATATGTTATGCGATCTATATTGAATTGATGATATAGAAATGATAGAATCATTTCTGATTGGACCAAATACGGGTCTCCGATAGAGATGAAAGAAAATATACAAGAAATCAAATAGTAGAAAAAACTTTTCAATATAGGAACCGGTATCTAATGAATTCAACCGGTCCAGCATAATAGAAATGAAAGAAAAGGGGGGGGGCGGCATCATGATGCGATCTTAATCACATCAAAAAAAAGAGGGGATATGGCGAAATTGGTAGACGCTACGGACTTAATTGGATTGAGCCTTGGTATGGAAACCTACCAAGTGAGAACTTTCAAATTCAGAGAAACCCTGGAATTAAAAATGGGCAATCCTGAGCCAAATCCTGTTTTATGAAAATAAACAAGGGTTTCATAAACCGAAAATAAAAAAGGATAGGTGCAGAGACTCAATGGAAGCTGTTCTAACAAATGGAGTTGGCTGCATTGTGTTAGTAAAGAAATCCTTCCATCGAAACTTCAGAAAGGATGAAGGATAAACCTATATACATACGTATAGTACTGAAATACTATCTCAAAATGATTAATGACGACCAAAATCTGTATTTTTTTATATTTATATGAAAAATGAAAGACTTGTTGTGAATCGATTAAAAATTGAAAAAAGAATCGAATATTCATTGATCAAACCATTCACTCCACCGTAGTCTGATAGATCTTTTTAATAATTGATTAATCGGACGAGAATAAAGATAGAGTCCCATTATACATGTTAATATCGACAACAATGAAATTTATAGTAAGAGGAAAATCCGTCGACTTTAGAAATCGTGAGGGTTCAAGTCCCTCTATCCCCAAAACGACCCGGTTGACTCCCTAATTATTTATTTTCATTTTATCATTTTGTTAGCGATTCAAATCAAAATTCGTTATATTTATCATTCATTCTCATTCTACTCTTTTCTTTCACAAATGGATCTGAGCGAAAATTTTTTTCTTATCACAAGACTTTTGTGTGATATATATGATACGCGTACAGTACAAATGATTTGAGCAAGGAATCCATTAAATTTGAATAATTAACAATACATATCATTACTTGTACTGTACTGAAACTTTGAAATTTTTTTTTTGAAGATCCAAGAAATTCTATTAGATCCTGTATAATACTTTGTAATACTTTTTCGTTTTTCTAATTGACTAATTGACATAGACCCAAGTCCTATATTAAAATAAAATGAGGATGATGCGTCGTGAATGGTCGGGATAGCTCAGCTGGTAGAGCAGAGGACTGAAAATCCTCGTGTCACCAGTTCAAATCTGGTTCCTGGCACATGAGTAATTTGTATGAGTATATATTCTAAAAATTAATTGATATGGGTCGACATACATATTCATTAATAGTATAAATCATGATACATATTTATCCATCGAAATGTCGGAGATATACCCCTTATATATATCATATGTATATAAAGTATACAAAAGAATTCCATTTTGTTTCCTCTTGTTTTTTTATTTGTCCATACTGTGTCTCCTTTTGTTCAAAAAAAAAACGTTAATACTTTATACATATTCGAAAGACTAAATTAGTTAGTTGAAAGAGAAAAAGTATAGTCTAGAGGAGTTGAGGGATGGGAATAGCCAAAGTTCATTTCAGATACAGTACAAATAGAATATGATCCTCTTTCATTTCCTTCTATATTTTTTTCATATTCTATTTCTTCATTTCCTCCTATGTTACTTTCTATAGCCCATCTAAGTGATGTGCGCGGTACATAGTTCATAATGCGGAACTCTTTATGTTTCATCCTAGTGGCTCGGCTCATTCGAAAAAGTATCTTCAAAATTTGAGAATCTCAATGAATCCTCTAATTTTTTTTAGTATTTATTTTATTTAGCCCACCCAATAACTAAAAAAAAAAAATATGTGAATGAAACTTCAATTACTATGTTTGATCTCGAAGAGAATGTACAAAAATTCTTTGAATATCTGGAGTTGTAGAAGTGAAGATTAGTTTCTGATTATTCAATGAGCATCTTGTATTTCATAAAAATTAGGGGCAATATAATCCTTACGTAAAGGCCATCCTATCCAACTTTCAGGCATTAAGATACGTTTCAGGCGTGGATGATTATCATAAAGGATTCCCAGCATATCATAGGATTCCCTTTCTTGAAAATCCGCACTTTTCCAAACCCAGAAA